GTTTATGTAGCTTAACTTATCCAAAGCAAGACACTGAAAATGCCTAGATGGGTTCATAAAACCTCATAAACAAATAGGTTTGGTCCCGGCCTTTCTATTAACTTCTAGCAAGATTACACATGCAAGTATCCTCACCCCAGTGAAGACACCCTACAAATCACCATGATTAAAAGGAGTAAGTATCAAGCACGCTTAATGCAGCTCAAGACACTTTGCTTAGCCACGCCCCCACGGGAAACAGCAGTGACTAATATTTAGCTATAAACGAAAGTTTAACTAAGCTATGCTAATATAGGGTTGGTCAATTTCGTGCCAGCCACCGCGGCCATACGATTGACCCGAGCTAATAGACATCGGCGTAAAGAGTGTTTTAGATTAATCCAACTAAATAAAGCTAAACTCTTTCTAAACTGTAAAACCCTAGCCAATGTAAAATAAACTACGAAAGTGGCTTTAAAATTTCTGAAAACACAATAGCTAAGATTCAAACTGGGATTAGAGACCCCACTATGCTTAGCCCTAAACTTCAATAGTTAAAATAACAAAACTACTCGCCAGAACACTACAAGCAACAGCTTAAAACTCAAAGGACTTGGCGGTGCTTCATACCCCCTAGAGGAGCCTGTTCTATAATCGATAAACCCCGATCCACCCTACCATCTCTCGCTCAGCCTATATACCGCCATCTTCAGCAAACCTCAACAAGAGCTATAAAGTAAGCACAAATGCCCACGCAAAAACGTTAGGTCAAGGTGTAGCCTATGAGCTGGGAAAAAATGGGCTACATTTTCTATTACAGAAAACCCACGATAACTCTTATGAAACTTAAGAGTCCAAGGAGGATTTAGTAGTAAACTAAGAATAGAGTGCTTAGTTGAACTAGGCCATGAAGCACGCACACACCGCCCGTCGCTCTCCTCAAATATAATTAAGGATTAGCTTAACTAAACACCCCTGTATTTATATAGAGGAGATAAGTCGTAACATGGTAAGTGTACTGGAAGGTGCACTTGGATAAATCAAGGTATAGCTCAATACAAAGCATCCTGCTTACACCCGGAAGATATCAACATCGTTTGATTACCTTGAGCCAACACTAGCCCAAAAACCAATCAATACTATTATCAAATATATATATATTAAACCATTCACAGATATAAAAGTATAGGTGATAGAAAATTTATTCTGGCGCTATAGATATAGTACCGCAAGGGAAAGATGAAAAAAAAAAATTAAGCATAAAATAGCAAGGACTTACCCCTATACCTTCTGCATAATGAGCCAGCTAGAAATTATTTCACAAAGAGAACTAAAGCCAAATACCCCGAAACCAGACGAGCTACCCAAAAACAGCTAAAAGAGCGCACCCGTCTATGTGGCAAAATAGTGGGAAGATTTTTAGGTAGAGGTGATACACCTACCGAGCCTGGCGATAGCTGGTTATCCAAGATAGAATCTTAGTTCAACCTTAAGCCTACCCGCAGAACCACCAATCCCCCTGTAAGCTTAATTGTTAGTCTAAGGAGGGACAGCTCCTTAGACACTAGGAAAAAACCTTGCATAGAGAGTAAAAATTCCAGCCCCCATAGTTGGCCTAAAAGCAGCCATCAATTAAGAAAGCGTTCAAGCTCAACATTAAATACTCAAAGAAATTCCAAACACTTAACTGAACTCCTAACATTACATTGGATTAATCTATTATACTATAGAAGTAATAATGCTAGTATTAGTAACATGAATAAATTCTCCTACGCATAAGCCTAAATCGGATCGAAAACCTCACCGATACTTAACAGCCTATTACTAATAATTATAAACAAGCCAGTATTACTAATACTGTTAACCCAACACAGGCATGCTATCCGGGAAAGGTTAAAAGAAGTAAAAGGAACTCGGCAAATATAGCCCCGCCTGTTTACCAAAAACATCACCTCTAGCATTACTAATATTAGAGGCACTGCCTGCCCAGTGACACATGTTTAACGGCCGCGGTACCCTGACCGTGCAAAGGTAGCATAATCACTTGTTCTTTAAATAGGGACTTGCATGAATGGCAACACGAGGGTTTAACTGTCTCTTACTTCCAACCAGTGAAATTGACCTGCCCGTGAAGAGGCGGGCATAAAATAATAAGACGAGAAGACCCTGCGGAGCTTTAATCTACTAATGCAATCATAACAACATAAACCTATGGGTTTAACATATCCTGACCCTGCATTTAAAATTTTGGTTGGGGTGACCTCGGAGCATAACTAAACCTCCGAATAGGCTATGCCAAGACTGAACAAGTTAAAGCGAATTAATATCTACAATTGACCCAATAATTTGATCAACGGAATAAGTTACCCCAGGGATAACAGCGCAATCCTATTCCAGAGTTCGTATCGACAATAGGGTTTACGACCTCGATGTTGGATCAGGACATCCTAATGGTGCAGCAGCTATCAAGGGTTCGTTTGTTCAACGATTAAAGTCCTACGTGATCTGAGTTCAGACCGGAGCAATCCAGGTCGGTTTCTATCTATTTTACATTTCTCCCTGTACGAAAGGACAAGAGAAATAAAGCCTACTTCATAAAGTGCCTTCCTTCCATAAATGACCTAATCTCAATTTAACAAAAAACTACAATATACAGCCCAAGAACAGGGCTTGTTAAGATGGCAGAGCCCGGCAATTGCATAAAATTTAAGACTTTACAATCAGAGGTTCAACTCCTCTTCTTAACACCATGTTCACAACAAATATTCTACTTGTCACTTTACCCGCTATTGTTGCTATAGCATTTCTTACACTTACCGAACGAAAACTACTAGGCTACATACAACTACGTAAAGGACCCAACATTGTAGGACCTTGTGGACTATTACAACCCTTTGCCGACGCAATAAAACTCTTCACCAAAGAACCATTAAAACCCTCAACTTCCACTACTACTCTTTATGTTATTGCACCAGCCCTAGCCTTTACCATTGCCCTTCTCTTATGAGTACCTCTCCCCATGCCCAATTCCCTAATTAATCTTAACCTAGGACTTTTATTTATTTTAGCCACATCTAGCTTAGCCGTCCACTCTATCTTATGATCAGGATGAGCATCAAACTCAAATTATGCACTAATCGGAGCACTACGAGCAGTAGCCCAGACAATCTCATATGAAGTAACTCTCGCCATTATTTTATTATCAATTCTGCTAATAAGCGGCTCATTCAACCTTCACTCACTCATTACAACACAAGAACACCTCTGACTTCTCCTACCATCATGACCTCTAGCCATAATATGATTTACCTCTACATTAGCAGAAACCAATCGGGCCCCTTTTGACCTAACAGAAGGAGAATCTGAACTAGTTTCAGGCTTTAATACCGAATATGCTGCAGGCCCGTTTGCCCTTTTCTTCATAGCTGAGTACATGAATATCATTATAATAAATGCCCTAACAGCCACAATTTTCCTAGGATCATTATATCCCATTCACTCACCGGAATTGTTCACAACATGCTTTATTACTAAAACACTTCTCTTAACCTCCTTATTCCTATGAATTCGAGCAACCTATCCTCGATTCCGCTACGATCAACTTATACACCTCCTATGAAAAAATTTTCTTCCCCTTACACTAGCATTCCTTATATGATATATCTCAGTTTCCATCATATCCTCTGGCATCCCTCCTCAAATCTAGAAATATGTCTGACAAAAGAGTTACTTTGATAGAGTAAATAATAGAGGTGCTTAATCCCCTTATTTCTAGAATTATAGGCATCGAACCTACTCCTGAGAATCCAAACTCCTCCGTGCTACCTATCACACCTCATTCTAAAGTAAGGTCAGCTAAATAAGCTATCGGGCCCATACCCCGAAAATGTTGGTTATACCCTTCCCGTACTAATTAACCCACTAGCCCAACTTATTATTTATTTTACCATATTTATAGGCACTATCATTACACTATTAAGCTCCCACTGATTTCTAGCCTGGACGGGCCTAGAAATAAATACATTGGCCTTTACCTCAATCCTAATTAAAAAGACAAACTCTCGCTCCACAGAAGCGGCCACTAAATATTTCCTTGTACAATCCACTGCATCTATAATCCTCATAATAGCAATTATATATAATAATCTATTCCCCGAACAATGAACCATAACAAATAATATTAATCAATCTTCATCTTTAGTCATAATAATAGCCCTCGCTATAAAACTAGGAATAGCCCCTTTTCACTTCTGAATCCCAGAAGTTACCCAAGGAACGCCCTTAATCCCTGGCCTACTTCTCCTCACATGACAAAAACTAGCTCCCATCTCAATTATATACCAAATTTATTCATCAATTAACACAAACATTCTTCTGATCCTATCCATCCTATCCATCATAGCAGGTAGTTGAGGGGGTCTTAACCAAACACAACTACGTAAAATCCTAGCATATTCTTCAATTACCCACATAGGCTGAATAATAACAACCTTAACATATAACCCAAACGTTACAATTTTTTATCTCCTCACATATATTGTTTTAACTACCACTGCATTTCTAGCCCTAAACCTAAACTCAAACACCACGATCCTAATATTATCACACACCTGAAATAAACTCACCTGATTAATACCACTAATATCATCCACCCTCCTATCTATAGGAGGTTTACCCCCACTAACCGGCTTTCTACCCAAATGAGTTACTATCCAAGAGCTCACCAAAAATAATAACTTCATTATACCTACTATTATAATTGTTATAACCCTACTCAACCTATATTTTTATTTACGCCTAATTTACACTACATCTATAACACTACTTCCCACATCCAATAATACAAAAATAAAATGACAATTCGAAAATACAAAATCCACACTCCTTATTTCTCCACTTATTATTATTACCACCTTCCTATTACCTATATCCCCAACAGTCCTAACTATTCCCTAGAAATTTAGGTTATATAAGACCGAAAGCCTTCAAAGCTTTTAGTAAGTTAAGCATACTTAATTTCTGAAACACACTAAGGACTACAGAATCTCATTCTGCATCAACTGAACGCAAATCAGTTACTTTAATTAAGCTAAGCCCTTACTAGATTAATGGGACTTAAACCCACAAAAATTTAGTTAACAGCTAAATGCCCCAATCAACTGGCTTTAATCTACTTCTCCCGCCGCAGGGAAAAAAGGCGGGAGAAGCCCCGGCAGAAATCTAACTGCTCCTTTGAATTTGCAATTCAACATGAAAATCACCTCGGGACTGGTAAAAAGAGGACTGAACCTCTGTCCTTAGATTTACAGCCTAATGCTTACTCAGCCATTTTACCTTTTTTTTCACTTATGCTCATTAACCGCTGGCTATTCTCTACAAATCACAAAGACATTGGAACCTTATATTTACTATTTGGCGCATGAGCCGGAACCGTAGGTATAGCTATAAGCCTTCTTATCCGAGCCGAACTTGGTCAACCTGGCAACCTGTTAGGTAATGACCACATCTATAATGTTATCGTTACGGCTCATGCATTTGTCATAATCTTCTTTATGGTTATACCCATTATAATTGGAGGCTTTGGAAACTGACTAGTACCTCTAATAATTGGTGCTCCTGACATGGCATTCCCCCGCCTAAATAATATAAGCTTCTGACTTCTTCCACCATCCTTCCTACTTCTTCTCGCATCGGCCATAGTAGAAGCTGGTGCCGGAACAGGTTGAACAGTATATCCACCTTTAGCAGGAAACCTCTCTCATCCAGGAGCCTCCGTAGACCTAACTATTTTCTCACTTCACCTAGCAGGTATTTCTTCTATTCTAGGGGCTATTAACTTCATTACAACTATTATTAATATAAAACCCCCTGCAATGTCTCAATACCAAACCCCTCTATTTGTCTGATCAGTCCTAATTACAGCAGTACTGCTTCTCCTATCCTTGCCCGTACTAGCCGCTGGCATTACAATATTATTAACAGACCGCAATCTCAACACCACCTTCTTTGACCCTGCAGGAGGGGGAGATCCTATCTTATATCAACACTTATTCTGATTCTTCGGACACCCTGAAGTCTATATTCTTATTTTACCCGGCTTCGGAATAATTTCCCACATTGTAACATACTATTCTGGAAAAAAAGAACCATTCGGATATATAGGCATAGTCTGAGCCATAATATCAATTGGGTTCCTAGGCTTTATTGTATGAGCTCACCATATATTTACAGTCGGAATAGATGTGGATACACGAGCCTATTTTACCTCTGCCACTATAATTATTGCAATCCCAACTGGCGTTAAAGTCTTTAGCTGACTTGCTACGCTACATGGAGGAAATATTAAGTGATCAGCCGCAATACTCTGAGCCCTAGGCTTTATTTTCCTCTTTACCGTAGGGGGTCTGACCGGTATTGTACTAGCAAATTCATCACTAGATATTGTATTACACGATACATATTATGTCGTAGCTCATTTCCACTATGTCTTATCAATAGGAGCTGTCTTTGCTATTATAGGGGGCTTTATTCACTGATTTCCCCTATTCTCAGGCTATACCCTAGACCAAATCTACGCCAAAGTCCACTTTACTATTATATTTGTAGGTGTAAACTTAACCTTTTTCCCACAACATTTTCTGGGTTTATCAGGAATACCCCGACGCTATTCCGACTACCCTGATGCTTACACTACATGAAATATTGTATCATCCACAGGTTCCTTTATATCCCTGGTAGCAATACTACTAATAATTTATATAATCTGAGAAGCTTTCGCCTCAAAACGTAAAGTACTATCAATTGAACAACCCACCTACAACCTAGAGTGACTGCATGGCTCTCCTCCACCCTATCACACATTTGATGAACCAGCCTTCATCAAAGTTAAATAAAAAAGGAAGGAATCGAACCTCCTGAAACTGGTTTCAAGCCAATTCTATAGCCCCTATAACTTTTTCAATGAGATATTAGAAAAATTATTTCATAGCTTTGTCAAAGCTAAATTATAGGACATATCCTATATATCTTACATGGCCCACCCAGTTCAACTAGGCCTACAAGATGCCACATCCCCTATCATAGAAGAACTGATTGCTTTCCACGACCACGCCTTTATAATTGTTTCCCTAATTAGCTTTCTTGTCCTATATGTTTTATTATCAGTGCTAACAACAAAACTAACTAACACTAACATCACAGATGCTCAAGAAATAGAGACTATTTGAACTATCTTACCCGCAATTATTCTAGTCTTAATTGCTCTCCCATCTCTACGAATTCTCTACTTAACAGACGAAATTAATAATCCCTCATTTACTATTAAGTCAATTGGACATCAATGATACTGAACCTATGAATACACAGACTATGGAGGCCTAATCTTTAATTCTTATATACTCCCCCCACTATTTTTAAACCCAGGAGACCTTCGGCTTCTAGAAGTTGATAATCGAGTGGTACTTCCAATTGAAGCTCCTGTCCGTATAATAATTACATCCCAAGACGTCCTACACTCATGAACCATCCCAACACTCGGTCTAAAAACAGATGCAATTCCAGGACGCTTAAATCAAACCACATTTACTGCCATACGACCAGGCGTCTACTACGGACAATGTTCAGAAATCTGCGGTGCTAATCACAGTTTTATGCCAATTGTTGCCGAATTAATCCCACTAAAAATTTTCGAGATAGGACCCGTATTCACTTTATAAACATACTAGATACACTTACCTAATTTACTCTTAAGTTACTAAGACCCACTGTATAGCTACTACAGCATTAACCTTTTAAGTTAAAGATGAGAAAGCACTTTCTCTACAGTGAGATGCCTCAACTAAATACATCTACATGGTTTATTACCATTATAACCATGCTACCTACACTATACCTTATTATGCAATTAAAGCTACTAAATACAAACTACTATTTAAATCCATCACAAAAAATTCCTAACATACATACATTTAATAGCCCTTGACAACTAAAATGAACGAAAATTTATTTACTCCATTTATAACCCCAACACTCCTAGCTCTACCCGCTGTAGTACCCATTATTCTATTTCCCACATTACTATTTCCAACCTCCAAGCACCTTATTAACAATCGACTAATTACTATTCAACAAAATCTGATTCAACTTACCTTAAAACAAATAATAACAATTCATAATACAAAAGGACAAACCTGGTCTCTAATGCTAATATCTCTAATTATTTTTATCGCCACAACCAACCTCCTCGGACTACTACCCCACTCATTTACACCTACCGCCCAGCTGTCTATGAATTTGGCAATGGCAATCCCTCTATGGGCTGGTACAGTGATTACAGGCCTCCGCTTTAAAACCAAAAATTCCCTAGCCCATTTTTTACCACAAGGCACACCCACATTTCTTATTCCCATACTAGTAATTATTGAAACTATCAGCTTATTTATTCAACCAGTGGCCCTAGCTGTACGTCTAACCGCCAATATCACAGCAGGACATCTACTCATGCATCTAATCGGAAGTGCCGTATTAGCATTATTAACCATTAATTTTTTTGCAACTTCACTAACCTTCGTACTCCTCTTGCTATTAACAATCCTAGAAATTGCAGTAGCCCTAATCCAAGCCTATGTTTTCACGCTCTTAGTAAGCCTTTATTTACATGATAATACCTAATGACCCACCAAACTCACCCCTATCATATAGTCAAACCTAGCCCATGACCTCTAACAGGAGCTTTCTCAGCTCTTCTAATAACATCCGGCTTAATTATATGATTTCACTTTTATTCCATAATCCTACTAATATTAGGATTATTAACTAACATATTAACAATATATCAATGATGACGCGATATTGTACGAGAAAGCACTTATCAAGGTCACCATACAATACCAGTTCAAAAAGGCCTCCGTTACGGAATAGTCTTATTTATTATTTCAGAGGTTTTCTTCTTTGCAGGCTTCTTCTGAGCGTTCTACCACTCAAGTCTTGCCCCTACACCACATCTAGGAGGACACTGACCACCAACAGGTATCACTCCCCTAAATCCTCTAGAAGTACCCCTCCTAAATACTTCTGTATTACTTGCATCAGGAGTCACAATCACCTGAGCTCATCACAGCTTAATAGAAAACAACCGAAAACAGATAATCCAAGCCCTGCTTATTACAATTTTATTAGGCATCTACTTCACCCTCTTACAAATGTCTGAATATTATGAAGCACCCTTCACTATCTCTGATGGCATTTATGGCTCAACATTTTTTGTTGCCACCGGCTTCCACGGACTTCACGTTATTATTGGGTCTACCTTTCTTACCGTTTGCCTTATCCGCCAGCTACTATATCATTTTACATCAAACCATCATTTTGGTTTTGAAGCGGCTGCTTGATACTGACACTTTGTAGACGTCGTCTGACTTTTCCTCTACATCTCCATTTACTGATGAGGTTCCTATTCTTTTAGTATAACTAGTACAGCTGACTTCCAATTAGCTAGTTTCGATAGTATTCGAAAAAGAATAATTAACCTAGTATTAGCCCTAACAATTAATACCCTCCTAACCCTGCTACTAATAATCATTATATTTTGATTACCCTTACTTAATCCCTACGCAGAAAAGGCAGACCCTTACGAATGCGGCTTTGATCCACTAAACTCCGCTCGCATCCCTTTTTCCATAAAATTTTTTCTAGTCGCTATTACTTTCCTATTATTCGACTTAGAAATTGCTCTGTTACTACCTCTGCCATGGGCTCTCCAAACAACAAACCTCCCTGTAATAATCAAATCATCAATAATATTGATCATTATTCTAACTCTCGGCCTAGCATACGAATGAACTCAAAAGGGGCTAGACTGAACCAAATTGGCAAGTAGTTTAAACAAAACAAATGATTTCGACTCATTAGATTATGACAATCATACTAGCCAAATGCCCATTATTTATATAAATATTATATTAGCATTTCTTATCTCACTCCTAGGCATATTAGTCTATCGTTCACATCTAATATCCTCTTTATTATGCCTAGAAGGAATAATGCTTTCACTATTTATTATAAGTACCCTTATAGCCTTAAACATACACTTTCCCCTAGCTAATATTGTACCCATTGCTCTATTAGTATTCGCCGCTTGCGAGGCAGCAGTGGGTCTTGCCTTACTAGTCTCAATCTCAAACACATATGGTCTAGATTATATCCATAACCTAAACTTACTCCAATGCTAAAAATAATTCTCCCCACAATTATGCTATTACCAACAACATGATTTTCCAAAAACAATATATTATGAATTAACTTAACCACACACAGCTTAATTATTAGCCTTATTCCCCTCATATTTTTTAATCAAACTAGTAATAACCTCACTAGCTACTCAACTTACTTATCTTCTGACCCATTATCAACACCTCTTTTAACGCTAACCGCCTGACTCTTACCTCTCATGATTATAGCAAGCCAGTACCACTTACATAACGAAAACCCTTTACGAAAAAAACTTTATCTCTCCATAATAATTTTTCTACAAATCTCTTTAATTATAACATTTATATCCACAGAATTAATCTTGTTCTATATCTTATTTGAAACCACTCTCATCCCTACCCTAATTATTATTACCCGATGAGGCAATCAAGCAGAACGCCTCAACGCAAGTACATATTTTCTATTCTACACATTAACTGGTTCCCTTCCCCTGCTAATTATATTAATATTTACATATAATAATACAGGCTCATTAAACATTGTGTTACTAACACTCACAGCCCAAAAATTAACAACGACCTGGTCCCACAACTTAACTTGACTGGCATGCATAATAGCTTTCATAGTAAAAATACCCTTATATGGTCTACACCTATGGCTCCCCAAAGCCCACGTTGAAGCTCCCATTGCCGGATCAATAGTCCTTGCTGCAGTACTTTTAAAACTAGGTGGCTACGGTATAATGCGACTCACCTCAATCCTCAACCCCTTGACAGAATATATAGCATACCCCTTCCTCATATTGTCCTTATGGGGCATAATTATAACAAGCTCAACCTGTCTCCGACAAACTGACCTAAAAGCACTTATCGCATACTCCTCCGTAAGCCATATAGCCTTAGTAATTATAGCCTCCCTCATCCAAACCCCCTGAAGCTTTACTGGCGCTATTATCCTTATAATCGCCCATGGCCTTACTTCATCTATACTATTTTGCCTAGCAAATTCAAACTATGAACGAACTCACAGTCGCATTATACTGCTCTCTCGAGGACTTCAAACTCTACTTCCACTAATAGCCTTCTGATGATTTGCAGCAAACCTCACCAATCTAGCCCTACCTCCCACCATTAATTTAATTGGAGAACTATTGGTAATAGCAACCTCATTTTCTTGATCACATATCACCATTATGCTTACAGGACTAAATATATTAATTACCGCCCTCTATTCTCTACATATATTTATTACAACACAACGAGGAACACTTACCTCCCACATTATAAACATAAAACCCTCCTTCACACGAGAAAATATATTGATATTTATACATATTTCCCCCATCATCCTTCTATCCCTCAACCCCAATATTATTATAGGCTTCACCTCTTGTAAATATAATTTAACCAAAATATTAGACTGTGAATCTAAATACAGAAGCCCACCCCTTCTTATTTACCGAGAAAGCTTGCAAGGACTGCTAATCCATGCCTCCGTACTTAACAAAACGGCTATCTCAACTTTTAAAGGATAACAGATATCCGTTGGTCTTAGGAACCAAAATATTGGTGCAACTCCAAATAAAAGTAATAAATGCACGCCTCCATTGTTATACTGACACTAACTTACCTAACACTCCCAATTATTATTACCCTCATTAAACCCAACAAAAATCACCTATACCCTAATTACGTAAAAACAATTATAATATTTACCTTTATCTTCAGTCTCTTTCCCACAACCCTATATATTCTATTAGACCAGGACATAGTTATCTCAAACTGACATTGAACAACTATTCAGTCCCTAGAACTAACACTAAGTTTTAAACTAGACTATTTTTCCATAATATTCACCCCAATTGCACTATTTATTACCTGGTGTATCATAGAGTTCTCCCTATGATATATAAGCTCAGATCCAAATATTAATCAGTTCTTCAAATATCTCCTCATTTTTCTCATTACCATATTAATTTTAATCACCGCTAATAACCTCTTCCAACTCTTTATCGGATGAGAGGGTGTTGGAATTATATCCTTTCTACTAATTAGCTGATGACATGCCCGAACAGACGCCAACACAGCAGCTACTCAAGCAATTCTGTATAACCGTATTGGTGATATCGGCTTTGTCCTAGCCATAGCATGATTTCTTCTCCATTACAACTCATGAGACCTCCAACAAATATTTATCCTAGATTCTAATCCAAGTTTTTTACCACTAATAGGACTTCTCCTAGCAGCAACAGGAAAATCAGCCCAACTCGGCCTCCACCCTTGATTACCCTCCGCTATAGAGGGTCCAACCCCAGTTTCAGCCTTACTCCATTCTAGCACTATGGTGGTGGCAGGGGTATTTTTACTTATTCGCTTTCACCCCTTAATAGAAAATAGTCTATTGATTAAAAGTCTTACACTATGTCTAGGGGCTATTACCACCCTATTTATAGCAATCTGCGCCCTAACACAAAACGATATCAAAAAAATTGTAGCCTTCTCTACCTCAAGTCAATTAGGGTTGATGATAGTTACCATTGGCATTAACCAACCACACCTAGCATTCCTACATATCTGCACTCATGCCTTCTTCAAAGCCCTATTATTCATTTGCTCTGGCTCTATTATTCACAATTTAAATAACGAACAAGATATTCGAAAAATAGGTGGATTATTTAAAATAATACCCATCACTTCAACTTCTCTAACCATCGGCAACCTAGCACTCACAGGTATACCTTTTCTCACAGGCTTCTACTCCAAAGATCTTATTATCGAAACCGCAAACACGTCATATACCAATGCCTGAGCCCTATCTACTACTCTTATCGCCACCTCCCTAACAAGCGCCTACAGCACCCGAACTATTATTCTAGCACTAACAGGACAACCCCGCTTTTCAACCTCAACTCACATTAATGAAAATAATCCAGCTTTACTAAACCCAATAAAACGTTTAACACTAGGCAGCCTACTCGCAGGATTTCTTATCACTAATAATATTTTCCCCACCACACCACCCCAACTAACCATACCCCATTACCTAAAGCTCCTAGCTCTATGCGTAACCATCCTAGGTTTTCTAATAGCCCTAGACTTAACCCTCATAACCAACAACCTCAAAATATATACTCCATCACATATATTTAAATTTTCTAATATGTTAGGATATTTCCCCATTACAATTCACCGAATAATCCCTTACCAAAATCTAATTATAAGTCAAAACCTAGCCTTTATCTTACTAGACTCAATCTGACTAGAAAAATCAATACCCAAAACAATCTCACATATCCACGCTACTACCTCCATTACTATAACCACCCAAAAAGGCATGATCAAACTCTATTTCCTCTCCTTCCTTATTTCCCTCACCCTAGTTACACTATTAATAGTATAATCTATTACCTCGAGTGATTTCAATAACAACATAAACACCAACAAATAACGTCCAACCAACAACCACTACCAACCAACGACCATAATCATATAAAGCGCCTGCACCAATAGAATCTTCACGAATTAACCCTGACCCCTCTCCCTCAAAAATTACCCAACTTCCCATATTATTTAAATTAACCACTACCACTAACTCACCATAATCCAAAACTCATAAAATTAACCCCACCTCCATCGCCAATCCAACTAATAAACTACTCAACACTTCAAACCCTGAAACCCATGCCTCAGGGTATTCCTCAATAGCCATCGCAGCAGTATAACCAAAAACAACCATTATACCTCCTAAATAAATCAAAAATATTATTAAGCCCATGTAAGTACCTCCATAATTTAAAATAATTACACAACCAACTACACCACTAACAATCAATGCCAAGCCCCCATAAATAGGAGAAGGCTTAGAAGAAAACCCCACAAACCCCATAACCAATAATACACTTAACAAAAATAAAATATATGACATCGTTCTTACATGGACTTCAACCATGACTAATGATATGAAAAACCATCGTTGTATTTCAACTATAAAAACACCAATGACCCCCCTACGTAAATCCAATCCAGTTATAAAAATAATTAATCATTCCCTCATTGACCTACCCACCCCATCAAACATTTCTACATGATGAAATTTTGGCTCTCTCCTAGCAACTTGCTTAACCTTACAGATTATTACCGGTCTATTCCTAGCAATACACTACTCACCAGACACCTCCTCTGCCTTCTCCTCAATCGCACATATTACCCGAGATGTAAACTACGGCTGAATTATCCGCTATCTCCACGCCAATGGCGCCTCCATATTCTTTATCTGCCTTTTCCTACATGTAGGCCGAGGCCTATACTACGGCTCATTCCTCCTCATTGAAACATGAAATATTGGCATTGCACTATTATTCATAACCATAGCAACAGCCTTCATGGGTTATGTACTTCCATGAGGGCAAATATCATTTTGAGGCGCCACAGTTATCACAAATTTATTATCTGCAATCCCATACATCGGAACAAATCTCGTTCAGTGAGTCTGAGGTGGTTATTCTATTGATAATCCAACCCTCACACGATTTTTTACCCTCCACTTTACCCTGCCCTTCATTATTGCAACCCTAACAACTCTTCACCTGCTTTTCCTACACGAGACAGGATCAAACAACCCCTGCGGAATCCTCTCCAATTCCGACAAAATTCCCTTCCATCCCTACTATACGATCAAAGACATTCTAGGCCTGATCTTCCTCTTCCTCATCCTAATAACCCTAGTATTATTTTCACCCGACCTTTTAAGTGACCCAGACAACTACACTCCGGCTAACCCACTAAACACTCCACCTCATATCAAACCAGAGTGATACTTCCTATTTGCATACGCAATCCTACGATCCGTCCCTAATAAGTTAGGAGGTGTACTGGCCCTCCTTCTATCCATCCTTATCTTAGCAATTATACCCATACTCCACAAATCTAAACAACAAAGCATAGCATTCCGCCCACTTAGCCAATTCCTACTATGACTTCTAGTTACAACCCTATTAACCCTCACCTGAATCGGAAGTCAACCGGTAAATCAACCCTTTATTATAATTGGACAAGTAGCATCCATACTATATTTTACTACAATCTTAATCCTAATACCACTAGCCTCCCTAATCGAAAATAGTCTCCTCAAATGAACCTGCCTCCGTAGTATAAATCAATACACCAGTCTTGTAAACTGGAAACGGACACTCTTCCCTGAGGCAACTCAGAAAGAAAGTACTTAACTCCACCACCAATACCCAAAACTGGCATTCTATTTAAACTACTTTCTGTATTCTAGGGGGTATAGCCCTCAAAATAACTTAGTACAATCTAATTTTATATGCCCCTATGTAATTCGTGCATTACTGCTTGTCCACATGAATATTATATAGTACTATAAATGCTTAACCGTCCATAAGACATGAATTTACATACTTACTAACATTTCTCGCCAACATGCTTACAAGCAAGAATATTTCCTTAAACTATCAACTGTAACACATAACATTTAAAGCTTCAAAGTACTGGTTCCATCCATTAGAATATCAACCAAACTAATGGTTTCATTATCGTACATAGTACATTCAATTATTGATCGGACATAGTACATTACAATTGAGCATACCCAACCCAATTCTTGCCAACACGGATATTCCTGTCAGTTGGGTGTCCCTTGACCACCATCCTCCGTGAAATCAATATCCCGCACAAGAGTGCTACTCTCCTCGCACCGGGCCCATAACTCGTGGGGGTAGCTATAAATGCCATCTAATGGACATCTGGTTCTTACCTCAGGGCCATATCGCCAAGATCGCCCACACGTTCCCCTTAAATAAGACATCTCGATGGATCACGGGTCTATCACCCTATTAACCAGTCACGGGAGCTCTCCATGCATTTGGTATCTTTTATCTCTGGTCTGCACGCGACCCCATTGCAGAATGCTGGTCTCGCCACAATCAATCCCGCAGCGCCTGCCTTTGATTCCTAGTCCATGCTATTATTAATCGCACCTACGTTCAATATTATAGCTCCACACGAACCTTAGCAAGGTGTTATTTAATTCATGCTTGTAGGACATACAGATAGTTAGTCACACACCACATCGATTCAAACCACATGCAATCTAAGCCACAACAAACTATACACAAACCCCCCCTCCCCCAACTCCGACCACTCCCACATAAATTGCCTTTGCCAAACCCCAAAAACAAAAGCTTGCTGCCTAGCCGAAGTCTCACTTTTTATCTTTTAGGTTTACACACCTAAGCTATCACTTTCTCAACTAATAAAAAATTAATTCACTTACCACCCCCTCAACACCCCTACCCTTCTTCCCACAACCCCAAAGATAATATTTACAATACATAGTACTCC